CATTGAATTGGAATTGGTATTTTCTCCATCAGGATTATTGTGAAGAACCCTCAATAATAATAAGTCTTGGACAGTTTTTTTGTGAAAATGTATCTATATCTAAATATGGACCACATCTAAAATCTGGTCAGGTTCTAATTGTTCATGTTGACTCTTTAGTAATAAGATCTGCTAAGCCCTATTTGTCTACTTCGGGAGCAACCGTTCATGGTCATTATGGAGAAATACTTTATGAAGGGGATACATTAGTTACATTTATATATGAAAAATCAAGATCTGGTGATATAACGCAGGGTCTTCCAAAAGTCGAACAAGTGTTAGAAGTGCGTTCGATTGATTCAATATCAATGAACTTAGAAAGGAGGGTGGAGGGTTGGAACGGATGTATAACAAGAATTCTTGGGATTCCTTGGGGATTCCTGATTGGCGCTGAGCTAACCATAGCGCAAAGTCGTATCTCTTTGGTTAATAAGATTCAAAAGGTTTATCGATCACAGGGAGTGCAGATCCATAATAGGCATATCGAAATTATTGTACGTCAAATAACATCAAAAGTGTTGGTTTCAGAAGATGGAATGTCTAATGTTTTTTCACCCGGCGAACTTATTGGATTGTTGCGAGCGGAACGAACAGGGCGTGCGTTGGAAGAAGCGATCTGTTACCGAGCCGTCTTATTGGGAATAACGAGGGCGTCTCTGAATACTCAAAGTTTTATATCCGAAGCGAGTTTTCAAGAAACCGCTCGCGTTTTAGCAAAAGCGGCTCTACGAGGTCGTATCGATTGGTTGAAGGGTCTGAAAGAGAACGTTGTTTTGGGGGGTATGATACCTGTTGGTACCGGATTCAAAGGATTAGTGCACCGTTCAAGTCAACACTGCAATATTTCGTTGGAAATCAAAAATAAGAATCTATTTGAAGGGGGCATGAAAGATATTTTGTTCCACCACAGAGAATTTTTTTCTTCTTGTATTCCAAAGAATTTCCAGGATATATCAGAACAATATGGGCTTTATTGATTCCTAAGAACGGATTCATCTTTTGAACTTAACTTTAACTACCGGGTCTGGTTATAACCAATAGAAAGGAAGTAATCGCTTGGACCGTGTATCCCTGTTCAATCTCCGGTATAAGGTTCCTTCGGAACAATTTTTTATTTTCAGGGTATCTCGTCTCTTAAAAAAAAGAAGAAGTGTGGGGAGAAATGACAAGAAAATATTGGAACATAAATTTGGAAGAGATGATGGAAGCGGGGGTGCATTTTGGTCATGGTACTAGGAAATGGAATCCTAGAATGGCACCTTACATCTCTGCAAAACGTAAAGGTATTCATATTACAAATCTTACTAGAACTGCGCGTTTTTTATCAGAAGCTTGCGATTTAGTTTTTGATGCATCAAGTAGGGGAAAACAATTCTTAATAGTTGGTACCAAAAATAAAGCAGCAGATTCAGTAGCATCGTCCGCAATAAAGGCTCGATGTCATTATGTTAATAAAAAATGGCTCGGTGGTATGTCAACGAATTGGTCCACTACGGAAACGAGACTCCATAAGTTCAGGGACTTGAGAGCGGAACAAAAGACGGGAAGATTCAACCGTCTTCCGAAAAGAGATGCAGCAATGTTGAAGAGACAATTATCTCACTTGCAAACATATCTGGGTGGTATCAAATATATGACGGGGTTGCCCGATATTGTAATCATCGTTGATCAGCAAGAAGAATATACGGCTCTTCGAGAATGTGTCACTTTGGGCATTCCAACCATTTGTCTAATCGATACAAATTGTGACCCGGATCTTGCAGATATTTCGATTCCCGCCAATGATGATGCTATAGCGTCAATCCGATTCATTCTTAACAAATTAATAGCTGCAATTTGTGAGGGTCGTTCTAGCTATATAAGAAATCGTTGATTAATAATAAGATAAGTCAATTACTTCGGGAACTCCATAGATTTATGGAATCGGTTACTATATTATATTATGAATATCAAAAAAGAGATAAAAAGTGCCGGGAATATTATGTAATTACTTGGTATCCGAAATATAATATACAAGTGGGCGAATCAAGAAAGAGATGGTTGAATCAAAATAATTACTTTTTAAGTTCTATTTTTGTCAGAGGTCAATATGAATGTTCTACCATGTTCCATCAACACACTAAAAGGGCTATACGATATATCCGGTGTGGAAGTAGGCCAGCATTTCTATTGGCAAATAGGGAGTTTCCAAGTACATGCCCAGGTACTTATTACTTCTTGGGTCGTAATGGCTATCTTACTAGGTTCTGCCGCTATAGCTGTTCGAAACCCACAAACCATTCCTACCGGCGGTCAAAATTTCTTCGAATATGTCCTTGAATTCATTCGAGACTTGAGTAAAACTCAAATTGGAGAAGAATATGGTCCCTGGGTTCCCTTTATTGGAACTATGTTCTTATTTATTTTTGTTTCTAACTGGTCAGGTGCTCTTTTACCTCGGAAAATCATACAGTTACCTCATGGGGAGTTAGCCGCACCCACTAATGATATAAATACTACTGTTGCTTTAGCTTTACCTACGTCAGTGGCATATTTCTATGCGGGGCTTACAAAAAAAGGATTGGGTTATTTTGGTAAATACATTCAACCAACCCCAATCCTTTTACCTATTAACATCTTAGAAGATTTCACAAAACCCCTATCACTTAGCTTTCGACTTTTTGGGAATATATTGGCCGATGAATTAGTAGTTGTTGTTCTTGTTTCTTTAGTACCTTCAGTGGTTCCTATACCTGTCATGTTCCTTGGATTATTTACAAGCGGTATTCAAGCTCTTATTTTTGCAACTTTAGCCGCGGCTTATATAGGGGAATCCATGGAGGGGCATCATTGACTATCTTTGAATTTTTTGAGTTTATCCCACCGCAACGTATGGGCAATTCAGATAAACTAGTTTGGAACATAATATATACAAATAGAGTATATATGATTTAGAGTAGTAGTAAGTAGTCAAAAAAGGAAAGAGATCTAAAAGATCCTTTTCCCAGGATTCTCGTTTGGCCAATTTATGTCATACCCCTTCCTTCTAATAAATATTCTATTTCGATTTGTTCAGTTAATCACAATATGACAATTCATAATTTGCATTTTTTATTAAGAATTGTTATGTGATCTGGTTACGACATGCTATTAACGATGTTCTAAAAAACTATTCCCATTTCATTTGAGTTTCCCCGATTGGCAAAAATTCCGATTAATTGCGCGCAATTGTGTATCAAATCTTGATATTGTATTGATTTGTAATGAGTCATACTAATTAATTCGTCTGTTTGTAGTCATGCGGGATAAGGAAAAGTAAACGAAACGAATAATTTACAAACTTCATAAAATAATGGGTTAGGGGTAAGTATATTAAGTATATGTAATGGCTATAAACCAAAAACCAACTCTTATGTATGTTTCAACGAATAATTCTAAAATCCGGTTGAATAAAAGATGTAAATGGTTGGTTTACGTTATGGAAGAAACACATGTATATGTGATATTAGATATTTACTAGTTATATATGAAGGATCATATATCTTTTTCCTTTCCCACCACACCGTGAATTTTGCTGGGGATTCCAATAAAAGTCCTTCTGTTTCGTTTGGGACGAATACGAATAAATAAACAGACGAAAGCAAGCATATAGAAGAGACGGAGTGAAGAATTGAACTAAAGGAATGCGGTTCCGATCAAAGAAATGGAAGAACTAGAATCCTATGGTATGGATTTCTAAAAACTCCATGGATAGGAATGAAAAACGAGATAGCGAAGTAGTTCGTATGATTCAACATTCTTATTACTTTAATTGGAATTCATAGGTCTTTGTTATTTCGACAGGACAGGCTCGATCTTAGGATTAATAATGGACGGAAGGAATAAAAATTCATAATTCATTGGTTGATTGTATCATTAACCATTTCTTTATTTTTGTGCGAGGAGCTTACCATGAATCCACTGATTTCTGCCGCTTCCGTTATTGCTGCTGGATTGGCCGTAGGGCTGGCTTCTATTGGACCTGGAGTTGGTCAAGGTACTGCTGCGGGACAAGCCGTCGAAGGTATCGCGAGACAACCGGAGGCAGAGGGTAAAATCCGAGGTACTTTATTGCTTAGTCTGGCTTTTATGGAAGCTTTAACAATTTATGGGCTAGTCGTGGCATTAGCACTTTTATTTGCAAATCCTTTTGTTTAGTTTAATCCTAGAAATGTGAGTGAAATTCTTTTTTTTATTACCTCGGTCTTGGGTCTTGTCGCTTGTTTTTTCAAATTATATCAAGATTTCACTCCTGCAATAACTTTCAATTATTCGTTGAGACTTCAGGGGGAGGACTAATTTGAGGATCAGAAATAAAATTAGCGAATCCGCTCGCTTTCTCCCGCTCTTAGTCCAACGGAACCCCCCCCTTTTTTGTTTTTAGGAAGCGTTGCAACAAATCTGGTATTTCGCAATTGACATGAGGCGGGGGACCTAAAACTAAGACAAAGCCAATTAAGTTTTTTCTTATTTTTCTTATTGGGAACTTGAATTGAAATAAGAAAAAAATATGAATTTAAATCATTAAAAAATTGAATATATACTGATACCGAGAAATGAAATAAGGAAATTGATAAAAAAATAAATCAAATAAAAAAGGGGGCAAAGTCATACAAGCTCTGTTCAATTAGTCCTATCTATAAGAGGAGATCATATGAAAAATGTAACCGATTCTTTCGTCTCCCTGGGTCACTGGCCATCCGCCGGGAGTTTCGGATTTAATACCGATATTTTAGCAACAAATCCAATAAATCTAAGTGTAGTACTTGGTGTATTGATCTTTTTTGGAAAGGGAGTGTGTGCGAGTTGTTTATTTCAATAATAGGCTGGATCCAACCAGCTGCACTTTTTTTGTTTTTTCTTTATAACTAGGAAATAAAGGTGCACGATCTCGCGAATTACATCTGAATAAATTAGGAAATCATATGTACGAACCATAGCAT